AGAGCTGTATGCTTATGCTGAGTGATCGCGAGACATTCGATCACCTCGTCTGCTTCAGTAGATGCCTCGTCTGGAACGATGGTGCTTATTCCATGATTGGGGCCACGTCAGCTAAAAGACTTACAGAAAAGAGAAGCTCCTCACTCGCCTTCTCCACATTTGATTCCATCGTGCCCACCTATGGTTCATACTCGAATCGAGATTCATTCACCCCAGGACCATCCTCAACCGACAACTGCACACCACTGTAGGGTCGTGGTTCTATGGGACCTGAGAAAGCTCCGACTGCGTCAGGGCTAGGGATTTCCTCACTTTCCGGAGAGCAGGCCTTAGTTTCACACTTGTGCCCTTGCGGAATAAGCTCCTCCAAGGGTATGAGAAGCACTTAGGGATAGGGCTACAATGTGGTCGCCCCCTTTTCTCGGCTCATTCTGTCACTGTGCAGTTGACAAGAAAAGGCCCTCTATATCCCATCCCACAGCAAGGCCTGTCTGAATAGGCAGTCTTTTATATAAAAGAATAAGATGGCTGCAAATAGAAAAAAAAAAGTAAGTGCCAAAGAGAAGTGCAGCTAGGGTTTTCAACCAGCCGTCGAAATGCTTGTTTAGAATTTGTATAGCTTGCAGCAATCCTCAAAACAAGGTGGTTTTGACCTTCTCTCTCTTTTTTGAACTCAAAATGGAAAAGCTGCATGTAACTGTGCAACAAGAGGTTGACTCTGTCACTTCTGTGGTGGGTCAAGTGTAGGGGGACCTCACCAACCCTCAACCAAAGGGAGACGAGTCTCACATCGAAACAGGATTCCGTAAAAAGCCTGTGGACAGACACTCTTTCCCTTGTTGATAGGCGAGGGGACTTCGTCGGATTGCCTCCTTGGATTTCCATCCACAAACTATCTTGTCTTGCGGTCGGCCCGCTTCTCTCTCTCTCGCAACAAGGCTAAGGCTTCGAGGCCTGATTTGGCTATCGCCTTTTCCCCCTTCGCTTCTCGGCTGGCTTGAAACCGGACAAATGGAGCAATCTCTTCCAAACGAGAGTGGCAGACGAGGATAGAAGACTTTACTTCATCCAACCGGCCTTGAAGGAGGGCCTAGGGTTGCAGTATGTCCGGAACAGGAGATTAAGGAGAATAACCAAACCTGGTACAATACCCTTGTTGTCTATGTCTTGGGGAGAAAACCCTATTTTCCGAGATTCCATAGAGTCAAACCAAATATATGGAATCAGGTTCGAAGCTTGACATTCTATTCCAGGGAAAATGGAAAAAATACTACTTCAAGTTCGGATTACACGAGGACTGCGATCGAGTGCTGGAGGGTGGACCTTGGTTATTTGAAGGTCGAGTTATAGTTCTTCGAAGATGGAATCCCGAAAAAAAAAAGTTTGAACTCGTCAGACCATTCCCATTGGGGTTCGGTTCCCAAACCTACCGATGAAGCTCTGGTCGCAAAAAAGTCTAAGTCGGATAGCTAGTACCTTGGGTAAACCGCTTTACATGAATCAGCCAACTGCATTGAAAGATAGATTATCCTATGCGTTAATATGCGTTGTTGAGGTTTCCGTCAACGATCCCCTGCCTGAGAATATCACAGTTGAATATGAGAACAGAGAGAGTTTCGATCAGTTGGTCGAATATGACTGGAAGCCGACAGCGTGCAGCACCTGCTCGACCGCAGGGTCACGACGAAGCTCAATGCCCAATCTATTATTTAGAGGTGAGACCCACCTGGGTCGATAAAGAGAGATAGACCAATCCTCCAGATGTTTGTCCAAATGCCCCTGAAGAGCCCCCAATGTGAATCCCTGGAGGGGACCTAAGTTGATAAAGGCAAACAGCCGATTGGTTGGAGTAGAGACTACTAAGCCCTTCAGCCTTTTGGCTGATTCAGAACCCGATGTAGCCGACAAAGGAAAACAATCGTCTGAGGTGGAGACTACTAATCCCGTACCTGCTGTTGAAAATGCAGAGGCCAGAAAGTTGATGACTCAAGGTACACAATCATCGTGGAGTAAGCCTCTCTCTGGTCTTGTACTGAACTCGGATCGGAGGAAATCCCCCCTTCTTCTTCTTCGGTAACTGCGATTTCCAACTCTGAGTAAAAAAATGAAAAATGATAATCATGACAATTCAGCCGCTGAACAGAGCCTATCTGAGCCAGCCAAGGGCGTACCACAGGACACTTCTGCTCTCGATTCTACTGTCGAACAGCCAGAGAAATAGGTTACTTAAGTTTCTGTTAAGAAGAAGAGCAAATCAGCTGATGGAACCCGCAGGAAAGGACAGCCAAGAAAGGAGTCGAAGGGTACTGAGCTCCTGGGTGAAGTTTTTGATTCCCCTATTCCCCCAATTATCAAAGCCTTATGTGGAATGTTAGGGGTATGAATAGTATAGAAAAGAGGAGAGAGATCAGAGAACTTATTTCATATACAGGTGCTGATCTGCTTTGTCTAGTTGAGACAAAATTATCAAAGAGCAGTTGTATCAAATTCTTCCGACGATTTTTTTTAATGCCCTCTTGCTTTCTAATCACAGGTATCACTCGAGAGGCAGGGTGTTAGTTACTTGGAATCCCAAGACTATAAATAGTTTGAAACTAAAGGACTCCGACCAATTCATACACTGTGAGTGTACCAGCTGAAAGTTGAACAAGGTCTTTGATTTTATTTCACTGGGATCCATGCCTCTAATTGTTGGTGGGACAGATCCCATTTTTGATGGATATTAAGAGCATAGCTGATACTTTAAGGGGCCCCTTGCTTTTATGTGGAGACTGAAACTCTGTGTCAGATCTAATGAGGAAAAATTGGGGGGAAACCATATACCTGATTGCCTGCTAGAGCAATTCCTTAGTGAAATTCAACATTGGCAGCTCTTGGATCTCAAAGCCACCGGACATTACATGTCCTGGAGTAATCAGTCACATGGGTTACAGCCTATCATGGGGAGGCTTGATCGGGCTTTAGTCCGACTGGATTCAAGCCTTTCCAAGTTCTTATGTTCTTTACTTTAGTGCTGGCCTTAGCGGCCATTCACCCTTGCTAACCTACTTTGTTCATCCTTCGAAGCGTTAAGCTAAACCTTTCAAGTTCTTCAATATGTGGATGGATCATCCCAAATTTGATGAGGTAGTCTCGAAGGCATGGAACCAATCCTTCTCTGGCAATCCGATGTTCATCGTCAAAAAAACTTAAGGCTACTAACTCAAAACGTGGAGTAAAGAAGAAATTTTAGGAAAAATACAAGACAGAGTGGAGAAGGGGAAAAATTCCTTGGAGGCAACTCAATCAGAAATCCAATCTAATCCCATTAATGCTGAACTTAAGAAGCATGAGCAGATGCTAAAACAAGAGCTCTCCAAGGCTCTAAATCAGGAAGAGTCTTTTGCTAAGAAAAAATCCAGAGTGCAATGGCGGGGATTCGAATACTAAATTCTTCCATGCTTCCTTCTCTTCCCGTTGTGCAAGAAACACTATAATCAGACTGCTTTCTCCCTCTTCTCCTTCCAGTGCCATTGAAGAGCCCTAGAAAATTAGCCAATCAGTGGTGAATTATTTCTCCAATCTTCTCAATCAGCCTAAGTCGGCCTATGCATTCTCAAAGTGGAATAAGAGGTTCAGGCTCCGGTAAAAGCTGATTGGTTATCTAGACCCATTTCCAGAGAGGAAATCGATCATGTAGTTCTCAAGGCGGATCCGAATAAAGCGCCCGGGCCGGACGGATTCAAGGCTGCATTCTATCAAAGATGTTGGAATCTTATTGGAGATGATGTGGCTGCTGCTGTACAAAATTTCTGCAAGTCCAAAAAGATTATATAAAAGGTAAACCAAACTTTCATTACTCTCATTCCTAAAGGCGATACCGCGGATTCTCTTGATCACTTCAGGCCAATATCGCTGTCTAACTTCTTCTAGAAAATCATTTCCAAAGTGTTGGCCAACCGTCTTCAAGGAGTGCTACTGGACTTGACTTGATAAGTAGCAATCAGTCCGCCTTCATTAAAGGGAGAAAATTCACTTAAAGCCCACGAAAGAAGGCCTTTTTATCTGAAGAAGGGAAGAGCTCGTATGTGCATCAAAATCGATCAGAGCAAGACTGACGAGAGCCTTTAATAGGTGTGTTTTGATGGGATTTTATAGTCTTTGTGATGAAGGAAATGGGATTCTACGACTTGTGGCTCGCCTGGATAGCGGAATGTGTTAACACTCCAGCTTTTTCTATTCTAGTGAATGGGACTCAACAAGGTGACTTTCGGTCTGATAATGGGCTGAGACAAGGGGATCCGCTCGCTCCATATCTCTTGACTATCCTCATGGAGGCATTTTCGTCAATATTGAACGATGCTATCCTAAAAAAAGAAATGACCCCCATGACTAATAGACCCGGATTAGCTATTTCACTTTTGATTTTTTGACTCATTCACAGGCAGGAAAGACTGAAAAGTCAAAGGAAGCAGCGGTTTGAGTGACCGAATCCAACATCAAGAAGCAGAACAGAAGACCAGCCGGCTCATAGGCAAGGCATCTTCGTCACCCATCATTCGAATCGGAAGACTCCATTCCGTCACTAGTCACAGTTCTCTAGTATGATAGTTGTTGTTAAGCAGTTATCTATCTAATAAGAAGTGCGAATCGAACATGTTAATACTGGTTTCTTGATTAAACATAATAACACATAAGCATTAAGAAAGAAAATAACTTTTAACAAAAAGGAAAGACAAGATTCTTCAGGCCTGTAACGATCAACATAAAGAAAGACAGATGAGCCAACTTTCCATTTTTTGGCATTATCATCACAAAGAAGAGATTCCGGATTTTTGTTACTTCGTATCTTCGAGGCAAATCGAATCAAGCGGATAATGAAGTTTTGAACTTTCTATTATATATCCGTTGAAATCAGTATTTGTGTGTTTCCGCTTGAGCCGTACGAGATGAAATTCTCATATACGGTTCTCAGAGGGGGAGTTCTATTGGGTTACCTATCTCAATAAAGTATATGATTG